AAAACTGAGAGGTAAAAAAAACAATAAAAAATCAAATCGCACCATCTCTGTAATAGGTAAATGCCTTTTTTTCTCCTGAAGTTGTCGGAATTATTCGTAATAAAATATTGGCTACAATTGAAGAGGTCTTATCAATAAAATTTCCATTTATTTGAGATCTAGGCATAATTAGCAATTAATTCTATAATTCTTCTCATCCCCCTTTGAGGAAAACGATCCCACAAAAAAAGGAATTGTACAGTACAAAATAACATAAAAACAGACTAATTGGAAAAAATGTGGTGTCCCCCTTTTGGACAAAGATGAAATGAAATAGTTGAATCAGATTCTATTTCATTCCAATTTCGTAGTATACCAATGACTATTACTATTTCATCTAAGTTGAATAACCAAGTTTCCTATGGATTTTGATAAGTCGAGAAGCTTTGATTTGGTTATGATCCAAAAAGTAAAAGAATGGAATAATCATTCCATGATAAAATCAAATTCAAATTTGAAATAAAGTAACCATCTTTTTTGTTTGCATAACGTGTATGTGCCACACCATAAAATTGAAATAGAAAGATTCATCGGACGATTCATGAATTCCATGGGTTAGCTGATGAAAGAAGTTGTTGTTGATAAATATCAAATTGGAAAAGAAATTTTTTATTATGGAACCATCGGGCGGTCATACATGTACTACAATTAAGATGAAGGGCTCGCTATTCATTCGGGTTTTGGTCAAGAATAACATTCTGTAGGAGAGATGGCCGAGTGGTTCAAGGCGTAGCATTGGAACTGCTATGTAGACTTTTGTTTACCGAGGGTTCGAATCCCTCTCTCTCCGTTTCTTTTCATTCATCAACGTTACCGACTACAATGTATCAAATAAAAGAAGAATTTATATCATTATTCTAACGGTAAGACCCTTAATTTACTTATTTAATAGAGATTATCTATCCCTAATTAATCCCTGTGATAGGTAAAATACAAATAAAATATCGTATTGATATTGAAAATAATCAATCCTATTGCCGATCCTTTTTTGATACGTGAATGAGACAGGGGGCACTAAGGTACTCTATTTACTTCAGCGAAAGGAGTCGAAATTGGTATGAACCTTGCTTTTTTATTTTCGTTAGAATCAAGTCTGACGGGAATAATATTCTACGACCAACAACTCATTTATTTTCAGACCGATCCATTTACTATCTATTATTTGATTTACAAATCCTTTATATTGTAAGGAGTCAATAGTCAAATGGTTTGGCAATTCCCCGTGGGGGGATGAAACAAGATAATTTTGAATCAGAGCTTTCGATCTTTCTTTATCCTTCGTAGTAATAATATCTCGGGGTTTGCAACGATAACTGGGTATATCCACTATACGACCATTAACTAAAATGTGTCTATGGTTAACTAATTGTCTGGCTCCAGGAATGGTCGAAGCCATACCTAATCGAAAAAGGATGTTATCCAAACGCATCTCAAGTAATTGTAGTAAAACCTGGCCTGTTGACCCTTTGGCTTTTCCAGCAATATGCACATATTTAAGTAATTGTCGCTCTGTCAGACCATAATGAAAACGCAATTTCTGTTTCTCTTCTAAACGAATACGATATTGTGATCTTTTTCCAGAGCGCAATTGGTTTTGAAGATCACTTCTGGATCTGGGTCTTTTACTAGTGAGTCCCGGTAAAGCCCCCAGCCGGCGTATTTTTTTGAAACGAGGTCCTCGGTAACGAGACATATAAAGGCTCCTTTTTGATTCACTTTCATTTGAAAAAAAAAAAGATATAAATTCAGACTGAACTAAAGGATCAGCAAAGCAAAACTCAATTGACTAAAGTCCTACAAAACAGAATAAAATAAATTTTATCAATATTCGTATTTTTTGTATATTTTGTATATATAGTAAATTCAAGCGAAGGTTACGTTTTCCAATTTCTTCTGTAGAGATCTAATTGATCTAGTCAACTTTTTTATTCATAGCTATAGCTGCAAGTTACTATGACATAATAGATTGGTGACCCGACATTTAGAGAAAGCGAGAGTAGAGATTTTCAATCATTGAAAGAAAAAAATTGATAAAGAAAAAGAGCCGGCTATCGGAATCGAACCGATGACCATCGCATTACAAATGCGATGCTCTAACCTCTGAGCTAAGCGGGCGGATATAAGAGCAATAGTGTATAGGAATAAAGCAAACTATCGGATCTTAGCTATTACCTAGTGATTCTCTTTTTATTTCATTTCTTATATTTCTTAGTTATTATTTATATATTTTCTATTCTATTTAGAATAGAAAAGAAAACTATTTAGATCTAGATAAATTAGATATCTAAATAGAAATTCAATTCCATATTAACCTATATATATATATAGGATATGTAGGATATGAAAATAAAATATCAATGAAATTAGAATTCAAAATGAAAAAAAAAAAAGAATGAATATCGACCGTTTCACTATTACAAACTGCACTGTAAAAATGAAGGAGTAGGAAAGGCATATATAGATATGTGGGATATATCTATCCATATTGAATTGCGGATACATCAATGATAGAATCATTTCGTATTGAAACAAATAGGGTTCATCCAATAGAGATGAAATGATAGAATTATAGAATAGAGGGTGGGCAAAAAAATAAAATAGCAGCATAAACTTTTTCGATATAGGAATCATTACCTAATGAATTCAATAGTGCCAAGATAAATAAAAGAGGTGGATGGAATTACAACTGGATCCTTGTCTCAAAGGAAAGGGGATATGGCGAAATTGGTAGACGCTACGGACTTGATTGGATTGAGCCTTGGTATGGAAACCTGCTAAGTGGTAACTTCCAAATTCAGAGAAACCCTGGAACTAAAAAAGGGCAATCCTGAGCCAAATCTTTGTTTTGTTTGTTTTGAGAGAAAAAACGATGGAAAATCAGAATAAAAGGGGATAGGTGCAGAGACTCAATGGAAGCTGTTCTAACGAATGAAATTGACTACGTTACGTTAGTAGCTAAAATACTTTCTATCGAAATGACAGAAAGGATAACCTTATATACCTAATACGTACGTATACATACTGACATAGCAAACGATTAATCACAACCCAAATCTTATATCGAATCCTATTCTGTATCTCTATAATAGAAATCTTCTATTTCTATTATTCTATATATAGATAATAGATATTCTATTAGATTCTATTAAGAATTAGATGAATAATCTATCTATTTATTCATTCTATTATTCTAATTATTCTAGTAGAATAGAATCATATTTCTATATGATTTTCATATTCTTTATTTCTTTATTATTTAGATTACTATTAATATGTAATATGAGTAAAAGTTGAAAAAAGAATAGAATTTGAATATTAAGTGATCAAATGATTCATTCCAGAGTTTGATAGATCTTTTGAAGATTAATTGGACGAGAATAAAGAGAGAGTCCCATTTTACATGTCAATACCGACAACAATGAAATTTATAGTAAGAGGAAAATCCGTCGAATTTTTAAATCGTGAGGGTTCAAGTCCCTCTATCCCCAATAAAAAGCCCATTTTACTTCCCTTCCTCGCTCTTTCTTTATCCTCATCCTCTTTCTTTTTTTTTTCATCAGTATCAGTGGCTCAGTTTAAACAAAATTAAATATCTTTCTCAATTCATTCACTCTGTTCTTTCACAAATGTATACGAATATAAATCCTCGTATCTTCTTCCAATCCAATCTCCTTTGTTTTGTATAGTACGATATGAACATATATGTTCAAGGAATCTCCGTTATTGAATCATTAATAGTCCATATCTTTTTCCTTACATTTACCTTACATTTACAAAAAAAGTCTTATTTTTGAAGATCTAAGAAATTCAGGGGCTAGGTCCAAATTTTTATTTTTTAGTTCTTTTCGTTGACATAGATATAAGTACTCTGCTAGGATGATGTATGGTAAATGGTCGGGATAGCTCAGTTGGTAGAGCAGAGGACTGAAAATCCTCGTGTCACCAGTTCAAATCTGGTTCCTGACACGTGAATAATGTATCGGATAGATATTCATACCTCATACAAATGAAATTAATTCGTTGAGACGGATCGGGATAAATATTCTTTACTTTCTTTTTCATTTTTATTTTTTCCTCTCTGTTCATACTTTTCTTATTGCAAAAGTATGTTAAATTTTCGTATATATCTCAAACCTAATAGTTAAAAAAAATTAGCTAAAAGGATTCACTCAAAGAGTGGAAGGATAGGAATAGAAAGGATGTATTTCATACACAGTACAAAGAAACTCCGATTCTTCTCATTTTGCATTTCTTCATTTCGTCTCTTCTGTCTTTTCTTTCAAATTCCCCATTTTTTTGTCACTCTTGCGCAAGTTACTTTCTGGGGTCCCCACTAAGTGATGTACGCGATACAAAGTTCATGGTGCAGAATTCCTTTGAGTCATCCTACTATTGTTTCTGCTCATACGAAATGTCTATTCTATGATATCTTCCTAATTAGGGGAGCCTCTTTTTTTTTTTTCTTTTTTTATTGTAGCCCCTCCCTCCACAATACGAATGAAAGTCCAGTTACTCTTTTTCATCTAGAAGGGGAATGCCAAGATGCTCATTGATTGATAAAAAACCCCTTTTTTATCAATCAATGAGCATCTTGAATTTCATAGAAATTGGGCGTAATATAGTCTTTACGTAAAGGCCAGCCTATCCAACTTTCAGGCATCAAGATACGTTTAAGGCGAGGATGATTCTCATAAGAAATTCCCAACATATCATAAGATTCCCGTTCCTGAAAATCAGCACTTCTCCAAATCCAGAAAACTGACGGGATTTGAGGATTACTCCTGGAAGCAAATACTTTTATGCATACCTCTTCTGGTTTATCTATACCATACCGTATTTTCGTAAGGTGATACACACTAGCTAAAAATCCGCCTGGTGCTACATCATAGGCACACTGGGAGCGTAAATAATTGTAACCATATACATATGAAATGACAGCAATGGAATCCCAATCCTCGGTT